TCCAATCAGAGGAATAATTGGGACTACGGTCTCGAATTTCTTAATAGCAGTATCTATTCGAAACGAATTCTCTAGCATTTGACTCCTTATCACCGAAGAGTTTAGTCGTACACTTGAAAGATAGCCCAGAAAATAGAAGGGATGATTATATAATTGCTTTATATGGATCCTGGCCGGTTGAGACCACAAGTCAAAATGACATTGCCAAAAGTTGACAAGGTGAGATTTCCATTTCTTTATCAGAAGACGAGCCCCCCTTGAAGCCAGAATCGATTTTCCTTGATATCTGACATAATGCATAAAAGGGTCTTTGAACAACCATAGGGTTTTCTGAAAATCGTTACAAAGCACTACTACAAGATATTCTATTTTTGCATAGAAATGTGTTCGCTCAAGAAAGGATCCAAAAGATTTTGATCGTAAATGAAAGGGTTGTTTACGGAGAAAAATGAATATGAATTCACATTCATATACATGAGAATTAGAGAGGAACAAGAAGAATCTTTGATTCTCTTTTGAAAAAAGGGAAATGGAATTTTTTGGAGTAATGAGACTATTTGAATTCCAATACTCGTAGAGAGAGAATCGCAATAAATGCAACGAAGGAGTATCTTGTATCCAAGAGTGAAGGGTTTGAACCAAGATTTCCAGATGGATGGGGTGGGGTATTAGTATATCTGACACATGATTTAAATGTGATAACTTGTCCTCGAAAAAGGGAAATATTGAATGAATAGATCGTAAATTATGAGATTTTGCTATTTCTTTTTCTTCTAGGGAAGATACCAATCGCAGCGAGAATGGAATTTCCACAACGACTGCAAAACCCTCCGATATCATTTGAGAATCAAAATGATTGTTGTGCCCAACGAATCGATTTTGATTCGAATCATTAACCGAAATAATCAAACGATTCTGTTGATGCATTCGAGTAATTAAACGTTTCACAATTAGTGAACTGGATTTATTGTCATGATCTAAATTTTCCACCGGTTCATAAAGAATCGATCCATTTAAAGCATGACCATGAGCAAGCGCGTAGATATATTCCTGAAATAGAAACGGATATAGGAAGTATTGTTGCCGAAATCCATCCATTTCTAAATATCCTTGTAGTTCCTCCATTTCCATTTGAAATTACACTTGAACCAAATGGGGGATTTCTTGAGTTATCAAATAATACATAGTACGATACGGTCAGAACAAGGTATATAGTAAGAAAAGAATAGATACCCCGGAGCCCGAAAGGACAATCAACGGATCCTATTTCCATCCAATTTATTTATGTTCGTTATAGTTACAAGAGATGGTTAGAAATCCTTTATTTTTCCAACCCGATCACTCTTTTGACTTTGGAATAATGAATTTTTATCAGTATACCGTTTCTTCTACACATTCGTCTCCACTACATAATAGAGAACATAATAGAGAATAGTTAGGATTCATGAAAAAAAAGGAATTGATGATCCACTCACAAGAGAACCCTTTCCCACATCAGGCACTAATATATTTTTAACGTCTAATTAGATCGGGTAATCATTCGAATTAAGAACAAACAGAAGCTCGTTGCTTTTGGTTTCCCTATAATTGGAGCTATAGGGCTCTATCCATTTATTCACTCGACCCAACTTGAATTGATTTGACCCCTTTCCAAGAAAAGAATCAAAACAAGATTTTGTATCGATCCGTTAAGGATGAAGTCTTCTAAGAGTTCTCCATTGATACGACATGCTGTTTTTTCCTTTCATTCCCTTTCAGGATCAGTCGTGGTCTTACAAACTCCACCAATGGTATGGACGAATCCGTTGCTTCATCAAAATGTGTAAAAGACCATAGCCGCACTTAAAAGCCGAGTACTCTACCGTTGAGTTAGCAACCCATATAAATAGGGTGTGTAGATACGATCGGAATAAAAAATAAATAAAGAGATTCGATTGCCCGACCTCGTCAAAACATTGAACTAGCAACAGATCAAAAAGAAAGATTTGATGATCAATTGTGAACATAAAAATGAACAGAGATCAGATGAAAATACAACAGATTCTGGGATAAATTATAGAGAAAATCTAAATAGATGTAAAAATTGATAGACTACCCATACTCTATTTTTTTTTTCATTATATTAACTAAGATACTTCTTGTGTCACAACGAAATTGACGAACCCATCGTTTGAGTGAAATAAAGAAACAAACTTATGAAATGTGGATAAATAGATCTATTTATCCACGATCGAATTATATTTGTTCGATACACCATTGTCAATATGAATTGAATGTTGAGAAAACCAATTCAATAAATAAAACAAGGACTTGTGTTGGAGTGACACTACAACATAGATAAGGGATGAAGTATGAGTGGGGAAATAAATAAGGAATTCCGGTAGGAAAAAAATGTCGGGTTTATTCAATATTTATTCAATAGAGGTACAATAAGCAAGATTGACCTTTTGTTTGTTGGTGGAGTCCCAACGAAAACCATCTGATTGATGGTAATCCCATAATTTCCCAGTTATTTCATCTATTCACTCAATCTTTTTTCTATCTGTCTCATATCAAGAGAAGATATTTTTTTTATAGTTCTATGATACGGGGTCATGTGAGAGCAACAATGAATAGAGAATAGAGAAAAAAAAAATAAGGAATGGTGGAGAAACAATTAGACAAAGCTAGATACTGGCCCCCCTTTTTTTTTTTATTTCATTAATTTCATTTGATTAATTCGAAATTCCTTAAATACCTCCGCCTTCTTTGAAATATCATGAACAGTTCCTGTAGGTTGAGCGCCTTTTTCAAGGAAATATAGAATAGCGGAAACATTTGAATAAGTTTGGTTCTTTATCGGATCGTAAAAACCCACTTTACGAAGATCTCTTCCCTCTCTTCGGGATCGAACATCAATTGCAACGATTCGATAGATGACTCATTGGGATAGACATAAATGAACAACCCCCCCTAGAAACGTATAAGAGGTTTTCTCCTCGTACGGCTCGAAAAAGAATGATTCGAATTTATGTATTGTAGTGGTAAATAGATCCACAAAATCATCAATTAGACTATGATTTGAGTCATTTTTTTTTGTTCTTCCTTCCTGAAAAAAAAAAAAAAGAAATCTCATTCGTACTCATAACTCAAGTTGGGTAATTCTCAAAGAGCTCGAAGGGAAATCCTTAGACATTTATTGAGCCGTCTCTAACCTCTTTTGTTTGTCTCGCCTAGAATCGATTTTATTTCTTCCCCATTCTGATCTAGTTGTTGAGACAATTGAAAACGGTGTTTCCTTGTTCCGGTATCCTTTATTTTATCTTTGCTTTGAATCCTTGGGTTTAGACATTACTTCGGTGATCCTTAATTGTTTCAAAATGGTAGCAACATACCTTTTGTTATTTCGTTCTATGGAAACGATTGATTCCCCTGTGATACACTTTTGATCGGAATTGGTAAAACTATTTCGACAAATTCATTTGACTTTTTTTTTTTACTTGTTCGAACTTGATCCTTTCAATTTCTATACCGAAGATATACTTACGAAGTTGTTCCAACTTATTGATTGGCATTAACCCTAGATCCTTCTCTCTGCTAAATGAACCAATTCTTTATGCTCGAGCTCCATCATGTGCTATATTATAATTCTATTATTTTATTACAACCCCAAAATTGGGGTCCTAGTGGAATAGAACAAACTATGTCGAGCCGAGAGCATCTTCTTTGATATATAAAATGGTGGGTACAAGAATCCACAGCCAATAATGTCCTTCAAGTCGCACGTTGCTTTCTACCACATCGTTTCAAACGAAGTTTTACCATAACATTCCTCTAATTTTGGACCGGTATGGAATTGATTCAATATGGAATCATGAATAGTCATTGGCTCAATCGGTATATAGTATATGAAGTCCTCCATACTTTCATTTTCATATATGGATCTGGAGAAGTCTCAGCAAGAATATAATTTAACCCCATATTTTATTAGAAGAATGAAACACATTTATAAAAAACACGAAGAAATGCGTTGCTTAACACTTCTTTACATCTTCAACAGATTGTTAGGGATGATGAATCATGAAAGATCCAATTCTTTTTCAAACAACTAAAACTAAAGAAGGGTCTTTAATTAGATTACCGATACCGGAACAGAATGAGTCATTAACCAAATAAGCTATTCCAATGACCGGGAAAGATCGCAAGTGACTCGATAGGATAGATTCACCAATGTCACACTTCTTCGAGTCGAAAGAATTTATAAGGAATCATAAAAAACAATTTCAAGAATTTCCTACTTCGACATCATTACTGGAAATCCGTTTTTCAGTAAAGACTGAATTGAATCTCTAAATCCATCAACAAGTCGGTACAACGAGGATCTAAAAATGTTTAGCAGATATCTGATTAATTAAATCAGACGCGAATTTGATCATCATAAGAGACCTCTATGTTTCCTTTCCGATTGAATCATCAATAATTTAAACCAGATAAATGGGTCAAGAAACAAATCCAATTGTTTTGTTTTCTTGGGGATGGATAGAAGGGGCTCATGAAAGAAAAGATTAAGGTCGGTATTCTTTCAGGTATTCTTTCATCTGATTGATAAAATCAGAATCGTAGGAGTCTGATTTTATCGTATTCATCAGATACACCAAACAAGTGTTACCGAGAGTAATCGTGGGTATTTAAGGGATCGCAGATCTTTTTCGCCAAAACTGAAACACCGGTGTCACTGATCACTGAAATAGAACAATAACAATACATATAGGCATGGTTCATTTTCTACAGATTTTTCCTTACTTCAGATTCAGGAATCTTTCCATAAAGTAAAGTGAATGTATGAATCTCCCCCCTCCCCCAATTGATCGCTACATTGATTTCCAATTATTCATTGGAGCCAAATCAAATACAAAATAAAAGAAATTAGGTCCAAAGAAAATAATCTGTTCCGTATTGAATTTTCTTGTTTGTTAATAAGATCCGGATGACAAGGGTCTTGAAATTGATACCTTCCTTTCCTTTGCGGATTAACTCATATCGACACGAATTCCATGGGGATCATGAATCATACCCAAAGCCAATTTCAAAGGATCTTCTTATGGGATGCTATCCTGTCTTGTATAAGTACAAAGCAAAATGGGTTCATATCAATTCGTTGTTACTATTTTGTTTGATTTTGTCCCACCCCAGTCTCAGGAGCTTTAATTCCAGCGATGGAATTAATACCAAGAACCCCCCCGTTTTTTAGGATTCAGGATCCGCATAGAATTAGTCATTTTGTCTACCCTATCTTTATTTATATTTACTTTAGGGAAGGTAGAGACTTCTCTTTTATTTCGCATTTCGACTCAGAATGCATCATGTGAGAATCCAAATATCATAGATATGGGGCATAAAGTTTATCCAAATGACTAACTAACCTTTAATATGAATATGGGCGAGGGGGCGAACATACGCTGAATGGCCCACCCAGTGTTTTTTTTTAATTTCACTTTGATCTTTGTTCCCATCCTACCTATATCAAAAAAGATATTTATTTCCATCCACATGTCATTGATACTCGATCCGTTTGTTTGTGAGAAACAAAAGCGAAAGGGAAGATATGATTCTATAGAAGAATCATTAGAAATCACAAAGAAAGATTGGATCACATTGTATCCAACATTACACCCTTAAACAGAAGATTGTTAAAAAGAACAATCTTTGTTATGATAGAATTGGTCTGGGACGGAAGGATTCGAACCTCCGAGTAACGGGACCAAAACCCGTTGCCTTACCACTTGGCCACGCCCCATTTTGATTTCTATTCGACACCAATAAACACTAATATCGGTATTGGTTGTTCGTCAATTCCAGCCCCAATATCTATTGAATTGGTTGTTGCTATGATTCTACACATGTAGATGTAGAATCAAAATGAATTTATTGATCATTACATATAATTCAATTAAGATATTGTATGTAAGGTATGATTCCTTCTATTCTCATTTGAGAATTGAAGGATTTTTGATTGAGGGAGTTCAAAGAAAAAGAAAGATTTTGCGGCCTACTTTCCCTTCTTTCTTCATTTTCCCCTTATATCAATAACCCAATAATAATGAAATTTTCTCCAAGAACAAAATGTTTGTTATGCTTAATATCTTTAGTTTGATCTGTCTTAATTCTGCCCTTCATTCGAGTAGCTTTTTCTTCGCCAAATTGCCCGAAGCTTATGCTTTTTTCAATCCAATCGTAGATGTTATGCCAGTCATACCTGTGCTCTTTTTTCTCTTAGCCCTTGTTTGGCAAGCTGCTGTAAGTTTTCGATGAGATCTTTAATACTGTCTTAGAAACATTCATGATTTATTCGATAAAAAAAAAAATGCAATTCTTAAGAATTGATAAGATCAGATAATGAACCCTCGACTCAAACATGGAAATTCTTTTGGATAACCAAGATGAATCGGAATCACCTCATTTCTTCATTCCTTCTGGGGGTCGAAGACCCTATGTATGGTCCCTACAATACCTAATTGTAGGTATGAGAGATCATTTTGTTAACGAAAGAATCAGAATCTTATTACAAATGCATTCCTGCAAATTCCTTCTGTTTTCTAGAAACCGCTTCTTTTCTTGGTGTCAAAACGGAATATGTGGTACAAAAATGGAGAATCTATTCCCCTATTTCCCCCAAAATGATCTTGGAGATTGTGTAATGCTTACTCTCAAACTCTTCGTTTACACAGTAGTGATATTCTTTGTTTCTCTCTTCATCTTCGGATTCCTATCTAATGATCCAGGACGTAATCCTGGACGTGATGAATAAAAAAATCAGGGGTTTTTCCTTGCTCGATTTCTTCATTTTCTTAGGATTTTCTTTCTCCATTCCATACATTTAACTATGAGAAAGGGGGTTAGAGATTTTTTCGAATTCGAAAGGGAAATATCAAGTGATCAGAAGAAACGGAGAGAGGGGGATTCGAACCCTCGGTACAAATAATTCGTACAACGGATTAGCAATCCGCCGCTTTAGTCCACTCAGCCATCTCTCCCAATTTTAAAAGGATAATTCATATGTGACGCGTGAAGTAAAGGTTGATAAAAGTTTTTCCTTATCTTTCTTTATTCTATAAATATAGACGAATTTGATCAATCATCAATTCCCTTTAGATAATGATTCGAAACAGATATCTCCAATAGAAAGAGTACCTCTTTGATTTCGTCCGAAAAGTTCTTTCTTTTATTCCCCCGGCCTGGCCAGTACCTAGCCAGGCCATTCCTTGTTCCAATGAATCATAGATATTTGATTTGAAAACGAAAATGCTTGTTATTGAAGCAGCAACAAGGCTATTTCCATTCCTATGATAGGAGTGTCATTTCTTATTATGTTTTTCCTTTTCTCGATTTACTTAAATGGAATAAAAAAAACATATTTTTTTCTATTATAATAGAACTCATATATTTCTTCAAAGAACATGTTTGAACCTGAACCCTTGAGTCCACAACCAAAACAATAGGATTTTTCACTCGATCCAATCG